AACCTCCGCCTTCTTTAAAATATCCCGAACAGTTCCTGTAGGCTGAGCCCCTTTTTCAAGGAAATATAGAATAGCAGGAACGTTTAAATAACTTTGATTCTTTATCGGATCATAAAAACCCACTTTCCGAAGATCTCTTCCTTCTCTTCGGGATCGAACATCAATTGCAACAATTCGATAGACGGCTCATTGGGATAGATGTAAGTAAATGAACAAGACCCCCCCTAGAAACGTATAGGAAGTTTTCTCCTCGTACGGCTCGAGAAAAAATGATTCGAGGTTTTGTCTATGTATAGAATTCTATAGAATTCTAATGAATGGCAAAAGAGTTGATAAAATAAAGTAGACTAGAATTTACCTCCTTTTTCTTTTCGTCCTTCCTGAAAAAAAGAAAAAATCATTTGTACTCATAACTCAAGTTGGATAATAGCTGAAAAGAAAATAAAATCTTTAGGCAATTTTTTCATTTATTGAATGGTCTTTAACCCCCCCTGTTTGTCTCGTTTAAAATAAAATACAATCTATTTGGATTCTTTATTCTGATCTAGTTATTGAGACAATTGAAATGGCGTTTCCTTGTTCTGGGATCCTTTTTCTTTGTTTTAAATCATTGGGTTTAGACATTACTTCGGTGCCTTCTTAATCCTTCCAAAATGGCAGCAACATACCCCTTTTGTGATTTCTTTGTATCAAAGATACATACGAGCGGTTGATTCCCGCGTGATACACTTTGAATCGAAAAAGTTTTTTCAATTCCAACAAATTTTCCTTTTGAATTGAAAACTTGCCCGAATCGGACCCTTTCAATTTCTATATTGATGATATACTTACGAAGTTGTTCCGCTTTATTGGCATTAACCCTAGATCCTTGCTCCTATGAATCAATAGTTTCTACTCGAGCTCCATCATGTACTATTTCCTTTACAACCCCAAAAAAGAGGGGTTCTAGCGGAACAGAACAAACGATGTCGAGCCAAGAGCACCTTTATTCCTATATAAAATAGAAAATGGCGGATGTAAGAATAAGAATCCACATCGGATCGTGTCCTTCAAGTCGCACGTTGCTTTCTACCACATCGTTTCAAACGAAGTTTTACCATAACACTCCTCTAATTTGGAACCAGTATGGAATTGATTCAATTATGGAATCATGAATAGTCATTGGTTCAGTCGGTACATAGACATATTAATCTATACTTTTTTCTTCTCTACGTAGAACGTAGATGGGAAATCTTTTTTTTTGAAGAAATCTTAGCAAGACCCCACCTTTTATTATATGAATGTAACATTTTTTTATAAAAAAAGGCAAACTAACAGAAATATAAAAATAACATAAATAACACAAATAAATGAATTTTTTTTACTCTGCATCTTCAAATGACTCAATAGGAGAGACTGACCCATCTCCCACTTCTTTGAATACCAAAGATTCAACTCATAAGGAATCATTAAAACCCTTTTCTAATCGATTTCCTATTTCAACATCATAATTTGAATAAAGTTTTACAGTAAAGACTTCATCGTTAAATATTGAAATATTTAACATTTTAATTCTTTTTCACAAAAACGAAAGACTGCTGTCACTGAAATAGAACGAAATCGAATTATAACACTACATACATATTAAGTTATTCCTCATTTTATATGTATTTTTTTACCTGAAATTGAGTAATCTTTCTGCAATCTGGGCATAAAGTGAATAAAATAGATGAATTACCCCCATCTCAATCGTTCCATAGATTTACAATTATTCATTAGAGCCAAACACAAAATACCTAAAAAGTTCAAAGAAAATACGTATGTAAGTTGATTCATTGTTAATGAGATTCGGACAGACACATATATTTAAATGAATACCTACGGTTGCGGATTAAGACCTATCTACCCCCCCCCCGAATTCTCTGGGAATGTTGAATCAGAAATAAAAAGTCTACTTTTTACGGAAGGGGGCGGGCTGTCTAGAGACAAAGACAAACAAGTCCAGATTAAGCCCGCCCCCCTCATTTTTTATTTTACCTATCTTAAGAGACTTAATTCCTGAATGTAATAACCCCCTCTTGTTTAGAATTCAGAGATCCAAAAAATTGGGCTACCTCTTTTAAGTTTAATGGATAGGGAATAATAAATCGGGAAGATAGGTTTTTTCTTATTGCGATTCGGATCATTGAAAATTCAAATAGATAGAAGACGGAAGGTTTTTCTAAGTAACTAACTTCCTTTAAACAGAACGTTATTTACAAAAGCAACCTTTACTCCGATAGAAGGGATATGCCCTGGGACGGAAGGATTCGAACCTCCGAATAGCGGGACCAAAACCCGTTGCCTTACCACTTGGCCACGCCCCATTTAGATTTCTATTCGACACTAATAAGGAATATTATTAGTATTGAATCTTGGTCAATTCCAGTCCAAATATATATAGAAAATCTTTCTAAAATAGATTAGATTCTTGCTAGGATTTTAACACGTGTAGATAAATAATTCAACAGAATTCATTGAT